ATTCGTCTTCGCCGACGGCAAAGTCGACAGTTTTCACAAATTTTACGGACGGAGGCTCTTTTTTTCATATTTGTCGTTCCTTAACTTAATTCTGAATCTTTTTATTGGAAGAAAATGAATTTATTGAAATTTTTTATTTCGGATTGTATTGTATCTCCACGAAATGAATGTTGCAATTGAGAAAACCTCCTAATTATTATCACTAATAATTCTAATCGTGAGGGTCGATAAATTATACGTCCTCTGGTTGAGTCATAATGACTTTCCTCAAATTTGACTCTATTTACTGGTAGTTATGTATAATTTATGTAACAATAAATTATGTTGAATTCGTTTTGAAACATAACGTAGAATCCACTTTTCATTATCTAACCAAATCAAGAACAGACCCTTAGAAAGTGATTCAGAAATTTAACTGTAATGATGAACCCTTTTTTTTCACTTGGGGTATTAACTAATGTGGGAACTGAAATAGTAGAAACCCAGCCTTTACTCTTGTTTTACAAATATGAGGGCTCTAGTTAGAATTATATAACTGGTAATTATATAACAGGTATATGAGAAAGATTACCATATATAGCATAAAATTTCTCCACCGATTCCTTTTAGTCGAGCCTCTCTGTCTGTCATTATACCTTGAGAAGTAGAAAGAATTACAACCCCCATCCCGCCTAAAATTCTCGGGATTCCTTGATAGTTAGAATATATTCGTAGACCGGGTCGACTGATCCGTTTTAAATTTAAAACAGTTCTATCTAGTCCCTTACTATTTCTTCTATGTCGTAGGGTTAAAACTAAAAAATATTTGTTGCTTTCCTGATGGTTCCTCATGTTTTCAATAAAACCTTCTCGTAAAAGGATTTTAACAATGTTTTCACTGATGGTAGTATAGGGTATTCGAACTCTTCTTTTTTTATTCATGGCAGCATTTCGTATATAGGTTAGTAGGTTACCAATAGTGTCTTTACTCATAAAAAACTAAAATTTTAATTGTTATCAAATATTGACATAATCAACATGCTCTTTTTGAATTATTTCTGAATTTTGAAACATTTATGAATTATTAACGACATATACGTGAGACACAAATAATCTACTAAATTTAATCTACTAATTAATAATCAATTTCATTCAAATACTATAAACAGTAAAACTGTATTATGTCCCAATTTTATATGACTTCAGGTGCTAATGAAACTATTTTAGGGAAATTTAACTGTCTTAATTCTCGGGCAATTGCCCCAAAAATTCGAGTTCCTTTTGGATTTCCTTCTTGATCAATAACAACTGCAGCATTGTCATCATATCGTATTATCATACCATTTTTCCGTTTGAGTTCTTTACAAGTACGCACAATTACGGCTCTGATCACTTCTGATTTTTCTAGCGGTGTATTTGGTATTGCTTCCTTGATTACAGCAACAACAACGTCACCAATTTGAGCATATCGTCGATTACTAGCTCCTAGAATTCGAATACACATCAATTTTCGGGCTCCGCTGTTATCCGCTACATTCAAATAGGTTTGAGATTGAATCATATCCTTTTTATTTCTTGTTTCAATGCAAAGGCTACGTAAAAAAAAGGAAATATTTTTTATTCAAAAGAAAAAAAGAACCTTACAAGTATTATTTTTCATCTGAAAAATATGTTTCTTTTGGTTTTACACTCCTATCCTGAACTAATGAATTGAGTTCGTATGGGCATTTTTGATGCCGCTATTGAAATGGCTTTTCTGGCTATATTTTCCGGTACTCCGCTCATTTCATAAAGTATTCTACCTGGTTTAATGACAGCTACCCAATATTCAGGAGATCCTTTTCCTGAACCCATACGTGTTTCTGTAGGTCTTACTGTAATTGGTTTGTCTGGAAATATACGTACCCATATTTTTCCGCCGCGGCGCACATTTCGTGCCATTCCTCGCCGCCCTGCTTCTATTTGTCTAGATGTGATCCAAGCTGGTTCAAGCGCTTGAAGGGCATATCGACCAAAGCAAATATGATTTCCTCGATAAGATATTCCTTTCATTCTTCCTCTATGGTGTTTACGAAATCGGGTTCTTTTGGGGTTATAGTTGATAGTTATTTATTATTTCCATCTCTATTACAGAACTGGACATGATAATTTCATCTCATCCAGCTCCTCGCGAACAAAACGATTATAAAATAATATACAGCTGTTTAATGAATAATAGATGGAAACAATATATTAAATCATAATATAAGAATTTTTTTTAATTTATTAGAAATTTGTATATCCTTTTTGAGATCGAAATAAAAATGTATTCGATCTAGATTTCTATAAAATAAGGTTTATTATATGGTTTTAACGAATATTTATTTGGTTTTGCCTTTTATTAGCATATTGGATGGACTACAATTTTGAAATCCTAAAAAGAAAAACTTTTCGCGGGCGGATATTTACTCTATTTAATATTCATTTTTTAAGATTAGTTCATGGCATGATTTTGATTTTAAGATTAATTCATGACATGCCTTTATCAGAATAAATGAATTGATTCCTAGTTCGTTCCGCCATCCTACTCAATGAATCATTAAGATTCGTTTTCAATAGAATCTTATGCAATCATAGGTTCTGTCGTTCCCATCCCTTCGCGATTAATGATTAGGTCTGAATTCTACAATACAATGGAGCCCGTAATTAAATTTGTTCTTAAGTCAACCTTCTCAGTCTTTATTGACTCCGGGCTCTTGATTTTTTTATTCTTTTTTTATTCGTAATAGAACAATTTTGTTTAATTAGAGATCACTCGGTATTAATGCTTTATTACATTTCCCTTTATGAGATGAATTATTGACCTTCCATATTGGAATTCTATATCAGTCATTTTTTAGTTATTTTTTTTTCTCTCTTTCTCTCGCCCTTCCATTTATCCGCATACTTTATTTTTATTGTTTCACAACTCAAAATCAAATCGGTTTTTCTTTTTTTATAAAAAACATTTCAATTGCTACAATGATATGACCAATATATCATATCACGACTGGTTCTTTATATCCAGATAAAATAATGCGAAAAGATGAGTTGGTTATTAGTTCATACTATGACTATGGGTTGGTCTCTTTTTTTTGACTAGAAACCTAAAAAAACCAACGAATCGCACACTAAGCATAGCAATTAGATCGAATCAAATGATTAATGTAATTTTTATTCAACCTTATATAATTGTTTTTTTTTAATATAAAAAAAAGAATGAAAGATTTTTTTATTTTTTCTTCTATATACCTGATTGACCTAAAGATAAATCAAATAAATAAAGGTTTATTATTACTCGTCTACAAATATCCAAATTTTAATACCTAATGCCCCATAGATAGTTCGAACTGTATAGGAACAGTAATTAATTTTAGCCCGAATGGTTTGTAGAGGCACTCTACCTTCCCTGATCCATTCAACACGTGCAATTTCTTTTCCATCGATACGACCTGCAATTTGTATTTGAATGCCTTTTGTATCTGCCTGTTCAGTTAATTCAATAGCTTTTTTCATTGCTTTGCGAAATGAAACTCTATTTTTTAATTGTCCTGCTATAAATTCTGCAAGAATAGTAGGGTGTCCATAAGTATTTGAAATTCTTGAAATAGCAATGTTTAATTTCCGGTTCACAGCATTAAGTTCTTTTTGTACATTCATCTGTAATTTTTCTATTTTTAAAGGTTCTATTAATAACTTTGGGAATCCCATATAGATTATAACTTGAATCAAATCGATTCTTTTTTGAATCTCTATAGATGCAATTCCCTCGACACTCGAAGAAATTTTCATATTTTTTTGTACATAATTTTTGATACAATTTCGTATTTTGTGATCTTCTTGTAACTCTTCGGAATAATTTTTTGGTTGTACAAACCAAATAGAATGATGCCTTTGGGTTGCACCAAGTCTGAAGCCAAGTGGATTTATTTTTTGTCCCATAATCCCCCACAAGTATTACTATACATATGACGACCTCTTAGTACAGTACTTATTTTTTTTTCTTCATACAGGTTTTTTTAAACATAATATGATGTATTTTATCTTTTTAAATTCTATTCATATTAAAGAATCGAAACATTTTTTTCTGTGTTTAAATATTTAAGTACAATAGTTATATGGCAAGTGGACTTTTTTATCGGAGAACCCCGTCCCCTAGCTCGAGGTTTTAACTTTTTCACAGTGTTTCCTTCGGTGACTTGAACTTTACTAATGATTAAACTTCCTTCATTGAAGTGCATATTGTGATTTCCGTTTGCTGCTGCAGAATAAACTAATTTTAAAATTGGATAACATGCTCGATATGGCATAAGTTCAAGTATCATAAGTGTTTCCACATAGGAACGTCCACGAATCTGATCAATGACTTTTCGTGCTTTATGAGCAGACATAAATATAGATTGTCCTGTAGATTGTACTATAGTACACGCTTTTTTATATCGGTTGACCCTCCTCTTATTTTTCCCTTTTATCATAAGGTTCACTCCCCACTAAACTACTGAATGATAAGTATTTAGATTAACTTTTAATTTAATATTTTTTAACTAAAAAAAATGAATTATTAATGACGAGATCTATTATCATTTTTTGCATGTCTCCGAAAATTTAGAGTGGGTGCAAATTCTCCCAATTTATGGCCTACTATACGATCTGTTATATAAATGGGCAAATGCTCGTTTCCATTATGAACAGCAATAGTATGCCCGATCATTGTAGGTATAATGGTAGATGATCGGGACCATGTTACTATTATTTCTTTTTCCGCTTTTGTATTAAGCATATTTATCTTTCTTAATAAATGATTGGCTACAAAAGGATTTTTTTTTAGTGAACGTGCCACAATTAATTACTCCTATTTTTTTTTTATAAAGACGAAGAAATAAATTCTATTTTATCTCCTATTTACTACGGCGACGAAGAATCAAATTATCACTATATTTTTTCCTTTTTCTACTTCTTCTTCCAAGTGCAGGATAACCCCAAGGAGTTGCGGGTTTTTTTCT